CCGGGCTCGAGGACGTAGTTATGCGATAAAAAAAGCTACTTGTCATATAACTATTGTAGTGAAAGATATATCTTTAGATGAATATGAGGATATATCCTTCTATTCGTTAAAAACTCCCAGATGGAAAAAGACAACTATGGTATATGATGATACGTATAATAGTGAGGTAGTATGGGACAAAAAATAAATCCACTTGGTTTCCGACTTGGTACAACCCAAAGCCATCATTCCCTTTGGTTTGCACAACCAAAAAATTATTCTGAGGGTCTACAAGAAGATCAAAAAATAAGAGATTTTATCAAAAATTATGTTCAAAAGAATATGAGAATATCTTCTGGTGCCGAGGGAATTGCCCGCATAGAGATTCAAAAAAGAATCGATTTGATCCAGGTCATAATCTTTATGGGATTCCCGAAGTTATTAATCGAAAGTAGACCGCGAGGAATCGAAGAATTACAGATGAATCTACAAAAAGAATTTCATTATGTGAACCGAAAACTTAACATTGCTATCACAAGAATTGCACAACCTTATGGAAATCCTAATATTCTTGCAGAATTTATAGCCGGACAATTAAAGAATAGAGTTTCATTTCGAAAAGCAATGAAAAAGGCTATTGAATTGACTGAACAAGCAGATACAAAAGGAATTCAAGTACAAATTGCAGGGCGTATCGACGGAAAAGAAATTGCACGTGTCGAATGGATCAGAGAAGGCCGGGTTCCCCTACAAACCATTCGCGCTAAAATTGATTATTGTTCCTCTACAGTTCGGACTATCTATGGGGTATTAGGCATCAAAATTTGGATTTTTATAGACAAGGAAGAGGAATAACAAAACTTTCATTCTTTTTCCGTCGATAGAACAAAAAGGGGGAAAGTCATTCATTCTTTTTATGGCCAAGCAAACAAATTCCGAATTCTTTAATTCTATAGGGTTGAATAAAAATTAGATTGACCTTTTGTTTTGATATAATTGCTATGCTTAGTGTGTGACTCGTTGGTTTTAGGGGGTTGGGATTAAAAAAAGACCGACCTTGTAGTATGAAAACCAACCCATCGCTTCATATTATCTGGATCTAAAGAACCTGTCAAGATATGCCAAATTGGTCATATCTTTGTAGCAACTGAAATTTTTTTACAATTAAACTTTAATGAATTCTAAGTTTAAAACAAAATACAGAACAAGAGTGTGGATAAATGGAAGGGTGAGAGAAAGAAATAAAAAAATATCAATGATATAGAATTCCAAGATGTAAGGTCTATGAGTCCTCTCATAAAAGACAGTGTAATAAAGCATCAATACTAATTGATTCATCCATAATGAAATATTAAATGAATCCTTCTTATAGATTATAGAAGAAAAAACTTAAGAGCTTCGAGCCAATAAAGACTAAGAAGATTGACTCAAGGATAAATTAGATTAGAAGCTTCGTTGTAGAATTCTGACCTAACCATTTAGTACGAAGTGGTGGGGACGAAGGAACCTGTGAATGAAAAAGATTTTATTGAACAAATGAATTTTAATGATTCACTCGTTGGGATGGCGAAATGAACCGGAAATAAATTCATCTATTCGGAGAAATGACAAACAAGTGCTAGGACTGAAATAGAGATTGCAAGAGTTAATATTCGCCCGCGAGAATTTTTTTTTTTGAATTTGAAGTGGTAGACCTGGATAAAGGACAAAAGAAAATAAAGATTTAATAGGACATTCCAAAAAAACGATTTTTTTATTAAATTTTTTATAAAAATGTTCTAATATCTATTCAAATTAATTGCAATTCCATTTTGAATCGCGAGGAGCTGGATGAGAAGAAACTCTCACGTCCAGTTCTGTAGTAGAGATGGACTTCCGAAACAACCATCAATTATAACCCCAAAAGAACTAGATTCCGTAAACAACATAGAGGACGAATGAAGGGAATATCTTATCGAGGTAATCATATTTGTTTCGGTAAATATGCTCTTCAGGCACTTGAGCCTGCTTGGATCACATCTAGACAAATCGAAGCGGGTCGACGAGCAATGACACGAAATGCACGTCGTGGTGGAAAAATATGGGTCCGTATATTTCCAGACAAACCAGTTACAATAAGACCCGCCGAAACACGTATGGGTTCGGGGAAAGGATCCCCTGAATATTGGGTAGCTGTTGTTAAACCGGGGCGAATACTCTATGAAATAGGCGGAGTAACTGAAAATATAGCTAGACGGGCGATTTTAATAGCAGCATCCAAAATGCCTATACGAACTCAATTTATTATTTCGGGATAAAAATGTAGAACGAACACAAATGAGTCTTGGGAATGAAAGAAAACCGCAGGTTTATTTTTTTTTGACAAACAATATTTCTTTTATTTTCTTCATCCTTTGCATTGGAAGAATAGACTCAAAAATTCATATGATTCAACCTCAGACCCATTTAAATGTAGCGGATAACAGCGGGGCTCGAAAATTGATGTGTATTCGAATCATAGGAGCTAGTAATCGCCGATATGCTCATATTGGTGACGTTATTGTTGCTGTGATCAAAGAAGCAGTACCCAATATGCCCCTAGAAAAATCAGAAGTAGTAAGAGCTGTAATTGTTCGTACCTGTAAAGAACTTAAACGTGACAGCGGTATGATAATACGATATGATGACAATGCTGCAGTTGTGATTGATCAAGAAGGAAATCCAAAAGGAACTCGAATTTTTGGTGCAATCCCCCGCGAATTGAGACAATTCAATTTTACTAAAATAGTTTCATTAGCTCCCGAGGTATTATAAAATAAAATGGGATCCTGATATCTTTGGGATATTTGAAAAGAAATAGATTCAGAACTAGATTAATTCGTAGACTATGTCTCACGCATATACCTTGAAAAATTCATATTCATAAACCAATAAAACAAACATGTTAATTAGATCCAATTTTGAGGCACCCAAAATTTTACTTCATCATGGGTAGAGACACTATTGCTGAGATAATAACTTCTATACGAAATGCGGATATGGATAGAAAAAGAGTTGTTCGCATAGCATCTACTAATATTACCGAAAATATTGTTAAAATACTTTTCCGGGAGGGTTTTCTCGAAAACGTCAGAAAACATCGAGAAAAAAACAAAAATTTTTTGGTTTTAACCCTGCGACATAATAGAAGGAATAGGAAAAGACCCCATACCTGTAGAAATTTTTTAAATTTAAAACGGATCAGCCGACCCGGTCTACGAATCTATTCTAACTCTCAACGAATTCCTAGAATTTTAGGTGGAATGGGCATTGTAATTCTTTCTACTTCTCGAGGTATAATGACAGACCGGGAGGCTCGACTAGAAAGAATCGGCGGAGAAATTTTATGTTATATATGGTAATCCTTTTTATATCCAAATGGGATCCGAAACCTCTTCCTATTTGTAAAAAAAAAGGGGTGAGTTGTCTAATATCGTTTCTCCTACATTAGTTGATACTTCAAGGGGGCTTTACCTGAAATGAAAGAACAAAAATGGATTCATGAGGGTTTAATTACCGAATCGCTTCCCAATGGCATGTTCCGGGTTCGGTTAGATAATGAAGATCTGATTATAGGTTATGTTTCAGGAAAGATCCGACGTAGTTTTATACGGATACTGCCAGGAGATAAAGTCAAAATTGAAGTAAGTCGTTATGATTCAACTAGAGGACGTATAATTTATCGACTCCGAAACAAGGATTCGAAAGATTAGGTGGTTTTTATTCAATACGATTCGAGATAAAAAATTGCAAGAAACTTATTTTCTACCAATGAAGTAGATTCAGAATTAAGATAAGGAATGACAACTATGAAAATCAGAGCTTCCGTCCGTAAAATTTGTGAAAAATGTCGACTAATCCGCAGGCGGGGACGCATTAGAGTAATTTGCTCTAACCCGAGACATAAACAAAGACAAGGATAATCAGACTCACCAAAGGACTAAACGTACAAATAAAGACGTACAAATAAAGAATCTGTTTTGACATCAAATGGATATATTCCATATATTTCTGACTCATATTTATGAGATGCTACAATATGGCAAAAGCTATACCGAGAATTGGTTCACGTAGAAATGTACGTATTGGTTCACGTAAAAGTGCACGTCGAATACCAAAGGGAGTTATTCATGTTCAAGCAAGTTTCAATAATACTATTGTCACGGTTACAGATGTACGGGGTCGGGTCGTTTCCTGGTCCTCATCCGGTACTTGTGGGTTCAAGGGTACCAGAAGGGGGACGCCCTTTGCCGCTCAAACTGCAGCGGCAAATGCTATTCGTACAGTAGTGGATCAAGGTATGCAACGAGCCGAAGTCATGATAAAAGGTCCCGGTCTCGGAAGAGACGCCGCATTACGAGCTATTCGTAGAAGTGGTATACTATTAACTTTTGTGCGGGATGTAACCCCCATGCCACATAATGGCTGTAGACCTCCAAAAAAAAGACGTGTGTAGAAATCAAGAGCGAAGAAATTTCAAGAGAAACAAGAGAAATAAATAATTCAATCAAATAAAATATTATTACTATGGTTCGAGAGAAAGTAACAGTATCTACTCGGACGCTGCAGTGGGAATGTATTGAATCAAGAAGAGACAGTAAACGTCTTTATTATGGGCGCTTTATTCTGTCTCCGCTTATGAAAGGACAGGCCGACACAATAGGCATTGCGATGAGAAGAGCTTTGCTTGGAGAAATAGAAGGAACATGTATCACACGCGTAAAATCTGAGAATGTCCCGCATGAATATTCGACTATAGCCGGTATTCAAGAATCGGTCCACGAAATTATAATGAATTTGAAAGAAATTGTATTGAGAAGTAATCTATATGGAACTTGTAGCGCGTCGATTTGCGCCAGGGGCCCTGGATATGTAACTGCTCAAGATATGATCTTACCGCCTTATGTGGAAATCGTTGACAATACACAACATATAGCTAGCTTAGCAGAACCCATTAATTTGTGTATTGAATTAGAAATCGAGAGAAATCGCGGATATCTTAT